AACATAGTATTGTCCGATTCATAAGGATAAGAAAAAGATTTTTTATTATCCTTAATGAACAATAGTAAAAAAAACTGTCGTCCACTATTTTTTAGTACATTATCACCACTTCGATATCTCTTTTTGTAAAAAAAAAAGAAGAACTTTCGTTATTATTCATTCGTAATAAATTAAAGTTTTTGTTAATTCGTTTTGAGCACCTTTTACCCCATAGAGATATCGAATATAAAGAGATATTTTTATTTACAATGTAATTTCGAAAATTAACGTTTAAATGCCCTTCAAAAATAATACTAAACATATAAAAAGCGATTAATCCTGCTGTGGCCCAAGCTAGTATTGCGCAAATCGGCGAATATAACCAACTATCATTAAGAATTTCATCTTTTGACCAAAAACAGGCAAGGGGCGGAATACCACAAAGAGAAAGTATACCTAATAAAAACGAAGTTTTGGTAATTGGTACATACTTTGTTAAACCGCCCATAAAAACCATATTCTAACTTTTATCTGGAGAATAGCCAACAATTGTTTCCATCGAATGAATAATGGATCCAGACCCTAAAAATAATAATGCTTTGTAATAAGCATGAGTAATCAAATGAAATAAAGCACTTCGGCAAGACACTATATCCTAAAGCTAACATCATATAACCCAACTGAGACATTGTCGAATAGATTAAACCCTTTTTGATGTCTTTTTTAGCAAGAGCTAAAGTAGCTCCTAATAAGACGTTGATTATTCCTATCAACGAGATAAAATTCATTATTATTATTTCATAGGGTATAATTATGAAAAGAGGAATAAGGCGAGCTACAATAAAAGCCCCCGCTGCTACCATGGGGGCAGCATGTATCAGAGCCGAAATAGGAGTGGGTCCCTCCCTAGCATCAGGTAACCATACATGAAGGGGAAATTGTGCAGATTTGGCGACTGTACCGGCAAATAATAGAGTAGCACATAAAGTAACAAAAGGAGAATTGATTTCACGATTATAAATAAAATTATTGAATATTTTGAATAAATCCCGAAATTCAAAACGACCCGTTATCCAATAAAAACCTAAAATTCCTAATAATAAACCAAAATCCCCTATACGATTAGTTACAAACGCTTTTTGCCAAGCATTTGTGGCAGGAGGTCGTGTGAACCAAAACTCTATTAATAGATAGGAGCACATTCCAACCAATTCCCCCAAAATATAAATTTGTATCAAATTTTAACTAGTAACTAATCCCAACAGCGAAGTACTGAAAAAACTCATATAAGCAAAAAATCTCAAGTATCCTTGATCGTGGGCCATATAATTATCACTATAAATAAGAACCATAATTTCAACAGTAATGATTAACAGTAACATAATAGAAGTCAGTGGATCAATCAAGTAGACGAATTCGAAAGAAAAATCATTATGGAGGGTCCAAGACCACACATATTGATAGATAGAACTGCTATTTATTTGTTGAATAGACAGATTGGCTGAAAAAATCATGACTATACTTAAACAATAAAATACTCGGAAAGGCCCACATACGACGAAGGTTTTTTGTTGCTGTCGGAAAAAGAAGAAGCCCCACCCCTAATATAGCATAGGAATCGGGAGTGGAACGAAAGGTATAATCCATGTGTATTGATATGTCTGTTCCATAAAAAAGTTTTATAATTCTTAATTAATGTTTTTTGTTTCCGATTCGATGTACTTTGCAAAAAGAAGTGAATAAAAAAACGAAGATATGCACTAACTTACAATATAATTTTTTTTTAACTTATTCTTTCTGAGTTTCTGCGAAATACTTCAAATATTGAAATAAAGAAGTTCTAATTAGTCAAATAAAAGAAAGAAAAAAATTACTAGTCTCTTTGGAATTTGAAAATTCTAGTCAAATTGGACGTATTTTTCACCCACCTTATCTACTCCTTTAGTTTTTAGTTTAGATTTTTTTGACCAATAGATGTCTTTCACATCCAGCTATACCAATGAGTAATTTCTTAATTTTTTTAAAAATGGCAGTTCCAAAAAAACGTACTTCTGCATCAAAAAAGCGTATTCGTAAAAACTTTTGGAAAAAGAAGGGTTATTGGGCAGCGTTAAGGGCGTTTTCCTTAGGGAAATCTCTTTCAACCGGTAATTCGAAAAGTTTTTTGAGCGACAAACAAATAAAATAAGTAATAAAACATAATTAGGTCGGAATAATCTACATTGGCCTGACTCGATTTTTGAGTTATTTTAGGCCTAAAATCCAACTCTCCAATTCCATTTCCTACGGAGTGACTCAATAGGAAATGGAATGCGTTCCGCTCTTAAAATTTAAATATAATATTTTTAAAAAAATTTATAGAATAAATATATAGAATAAGAATTCTTTTATTTCGAATTGAAAAAAAAAAAGAATACTTGCTTTTTTTAGTATATTTCATAATTTACAAGCATTCTTTTCCCCACCAACCTATTTGATTTGGAATATAATGAATTTATAGGGTTTTCTTTTTTGTACAACCTTCTTATTTTTCTAAATTTCTATTTTCTCAATTCCTATATAGATTATAGATCCCATCTATATCTCGCTATCAATCCACGCAAAACACTTAGTGAAGATAAAAAGACATGTTGATTTTAAATAATTCAAAACAGGTTCTTTTTTTTTTTTGGGGGGGGTTCTATCCCTTAATTCATAATTCATAGTAGGACTATCTAGTTTTACAAGAGTTCAACACACAATAGAAAACTCTAGCGAAAACTCAAATAATGAACGTTCAAATATCTAGTTGAACGGATTTTTATTCATCAATTTTTATCTTTCCTAAAAAAATATTACACCCAATTGAATTCTAAAATCTAGACGATCGATTAGCCAAGGGCTATTATGAATTCAAGACAAGCCGCTATGGTGAAATTGGTAGACACGCTGCTCTTAGGAAGCAGTGCTAGAGCATCTCGGTTCGAATCCGAGTGGCGGCATGTGATTTACTAAAAAAAAGTAAATGGATCCTATAATGAAAATGAATCCAGTTCCCTATTTTGTTCTGATTTTATAATTTATAAATTTATTTTTATGATATTTTCAACCTTAGAGCATATATTAACTCATATTTCTTTTTCGATCGTTTCAATAATAATTACAATTCATTTAATAACCTTTTTAGTCGATGAACTCGTAAAACTGTATGATTCGTCCGAAAAAGGTATGATAATAACTTTTATCTGTATAACAGGATTCTTAATTACTCGTTGGGTTTATTCGGGACATTTTCCAATAAGTGATTTATATGAATCGTTAATCTTTCTTTCGTGGAGTTTTTCCCTTATTTATATAGTTCCGCATTTCAAAAAAAAAAAAACCTGCTAAGCACAATAATAGGACCAAGTGCTATTTTTACGCAGGGCTTTGCTACTTCAGGTCTTTTAACTGAAATACGCGAATCCCAAATATTAGTACCCGCTCTTCAATCCGAGTGGCTAATAATGCACGTAAGTATGATGATATTAGGCTACGCAGCCCTTTTATGTGGATCATTATTATCAGTATCTCTTCTAATCATTACAGTAAAAAAAAAGAGAAAGTTTTTTTCTACGAGTAATCATTTTTCAAATAAGTCCTTTTTTTTTGGTGAGATCAAATATATGAATGAACGAAGTAATTTTTTTCAAAATACTTCTTTTTTTTCTCCAAGGAATTATTACAGATCGCAATTAATTCAACAGTTGGATTATTGGAGTTATCGGGTTATTAGTCTAGGGTTTATCTTTTTAACCACAGGAATTCTTTCGGGAGCGGTGTGGGCTAACGAAGCATGGGGATCTTATTGGAGTTGGGACCCAAAAGAAACTTGGGCTTTTATTACTTGGATCGTATTCGCTATTTATTTACATATTCGAACAAATATAAAGTGGAAGGGTACCAATTCGGCAATTGTGGCGTCTATTGGGTTTTTTATAATTTGGATATGCTATTTTGGAGTCAATCTATTAGGAATAGGACTACATAGTTATGGTTCATTTACATTTAATTGAATTAAAAAAAAAAGCCCAGAAATAGAAAAGTTTATATCGCATATCATATTAAAAACTTTGTGTGAACTGGCGAGAACCCGGCGAATTACTAAAATATTTTTAGTAATTCGCGGGGTTCTCGCCAGTTCACATTCATTATTCGTTTTTTTTACTTAACATAAAAGAAAAAAGCTACTTTTTTTTAGTATATAACGAACTTTTTTAATTTATTGTTTCTTATAATAACTAGTTATAAAAAGAATTTAGATAGAATAACTTCAACCTTTTCAACTGATTGTGAAAAAAGGAAATCGGGGTACATGCCAATACCCAGTTAGGGGTAAAAAAATAGAGATCAAAAGAAATAACTCCCGCGGCCCAGAATCATAAAAATAATAGTTTGAAATATTAAATATCTTCTATCCATAGAACGTCTGGCGTAACATAGATAATAAATAAATAGGAGTTAATATTATTCCAATTGCCATTACAAAAATAATTAGAGCTTTTGTCATTAAAAGATATTTTTGACTAGTAGTTAGCGCAATAAAGACTATAAATTCGGCAACAAAACCACCCATACCCGGTAATGCAAGGGAGGCTGCTACTGAACATCGTGAATATTTTTGGCATTGGGGTAGCTATTCCACCCATTTCGTCAAGAGAAACAAGCCATATTCTATCATAAGTTGTTCCGGCCAAGAAAAAAAGTGCAGCGCCAATAAATCCACGAGAGATTATTTGTAAAAGGGCTCCGTTGAGCCCCATATCAGTAATAGAACCTATTCCTATAATTATGAAACCCGTATGAGATACGGAGGAATAGGCTATTCGTTTTTTTAAATTCCGCCGGCCGAGAGGTGTTGAAGCTGCATAGATTATTTGTGTTGCGCCTATTATTAGTAACCAGGGGGAAAATATAGAATGTGAGCGTGCGGGAATAATTCCATATTGATTCGAACTAATCCATACGCCCCCATTTTTAATAAGATTCCGGCTAAAAGCATACAAGTACTATAATGCGACTCTCCACGGGTATCTGGCACCCATGTATGTAAGGGTATGATTGGTAGTTTGACAGCAAAAGCAATAAAAAATCCAATATAAAATATTATTTCCAAGGCCGGGGGGTAGTACTGATTGGCTAATATTTCAAAAGTAAATGTTGGTTCAGTAGAACCATATAAACCAATGGCCAGAACCCCCATTAAAAGAAAAAGATCCCGAGAAGAAAATAATCCTATTTGCCCGCTGTACATTGGCTAACATCAGAAAAAAAATAATCTAGAATCTCGAGTAACTGGCCAAGCCGCTAAAGTAGCTTAGCTAAAGTAGTGATGAATCCCGTGAGTAAAACGGGGCCTATAGAGAGCCCGTCTATTCCCAATCTCCAATGAAAATAAAAAAACGGATCCATTTATAATCTTCCACTAGTTGGATTAACAAATCATCCGCTTGGAAATGATAGCAGAAGGCATAAGTCGTTAGGATAAGTTCTAAAATACATATACATGTAGTATACCAGTGGATTAATCTATTTCCTCTATGTGGAAGAAAGAAAATTAAGGAACCTGCAAATATTGGTAAAACTACAATTAATGTTAAGCAAGGAAATTGGTTCGTGGTAAAGACAAGATATACTTGGGCCAGAAAAACCCGTGCTCAAATTCAAATATTTTGGGCACGGGTTTTACCGGTAAAAAAATGGATTCAAGTAGAGTTTTATGGAACGTATCAATAAGCTAGACCCATACTGCGGGTTGTTTCATGCCATAAATAAACCCGAATGCTCAAGAAATCCGTTGGACAGGCGGATTCACATCTCTTACAACCAACACAGTCCTCGGTCCTTGGAGCAGAAGCGATTTGTTTAGCTTTACATCCGTCCCAAGGTATCATTTCTAATACATCGGTGGGGCACGCCCGGACACATTGAGTACATCCTATACATGTATCATAAATCTTTACTGAATGTGACATTGGATCTATACATTTTTGAACGTCATAAGTTTTCGGTCTAGTAAACTAATTTATAAATGAATCCTATATTTAGATACCAGACGAATCAATAAGTGATCAGAATCAATCTACTTCCCAATTGGTTTATGCGTGAGGGCCAGAATACTTTGATTTTTTATATTTTTGCAACCACAATCATACCTTACCCTGTACCAAACCAAATTTGCCAATTTGAACTTCTTTATAAATATTTTAATTTCTATTTTTTATATTAAAATTAATACTATTTTTTCAACAAGCAAGTTGGATTGGTTAATACGAGTTGATTTTCTGTTACGATAAATTGATGAAACAACAGCCAGTCCAATAGCAGCCTCAGCGGCTGCAATAGCTATAAAAAAATGGAGAAAAAATCCCCCCTTAAATTGGGGATTATCAAAAATATCAGAAAATGTTACAAAATTGATATTAACTGAATTTAATATAAGTTCAAGACACATAAGGGCTCTAACCATATTCCGACTTGTGATCAATCCATAAATACCAATAGAAAATAAATAAGCACTCAAAACAAGTATATGCTCGAGCATCATTAACCAACTCCCTTTCAATTTTGATTCATTTCAATCTGAACAATAATTAGATTAATTCTAACAATTATGGAACAAAAAAAGAAAATAGATTAGTATATAGGATCGATAGAAAACAAAAGCCTTTCTCTTCTATCTATTCTATTTTTTAGACAGTAATTCAAATTTTTTGAATTACTCTTTTTAAAGATTCTTTATTCACGAGCTATAGCAATTGCACCTAATTAAATTAAAGTGACTAAAAGAATTATTGAGATAAGTTCAAATGGAAGAAAAAAATCTCTTGATAAATGAATTCCAATTTGTTGACTAATACTTAGCAAATCTTGCTCTAGAATCTGATTTGATTTTGTAGTCCAAACGATCCCATACCAGGACGTATCCGAAATAATAATAATTAGTGAAATAAAAAGACTTGTACAAACCATTGAAGTAACTCCATCCCCAACGGTCAAAAAAGGAAAATCCTTGTAATATTCTGAACCATTCATGAACATCACAGCAAAAATGATTAAAACATTTATAGCTCCTACATAAATAAGGAGCTGCGCGGCAGCTACAAAATAAGAGTTCGATATAATATAGAATAAGGATATACAAAAAAGAACCAATCCCAACGAAAAGGCTGAATAAATTGGATTCGGGAGTAATACTACTGCTAGACATAAGACCCGGTCCCAGAAAGACTAAAAGAAAATCGTGTATTGGTCCAGGTAAATCCATTTTATTTTTTATAAAAACTCGAACTATTTCATGCCTTTGTTGACCTGACCAGGACAAAATAAAAGTTATCCTGGTTTTTAGGATACTTATTAATTGAATGAAATTTGAATGAGGGTGGTTGGGATTGATGTAGATACAGTTAGTGGGCTACTCTTAGTCTCGAAAGCAGAGGTTAAAACTTTATATTTTTGAAATTATTATTCAAATAGAAATTGATTTTCAATCAAAATGAAGCCACAATTCTCGCCAACCAAACGTTCTTTTGTATTGAACAAGGAAAAACCTCATTTTTAAATCCAAAATCCCTTTTGGATTTAAAAATATTAAGTGTTTTATGCATTTTTTATTTGAGGTGAATTCGAAGAAGTTGTTTGAATTGTGTAATCGTCAATAATTGACGCCGGTAACCGACCCAAAGCAATTTGATTATAATTAAATTCGTGACGATCATAAGTAGAAAGTTCATATTCTTCAGTCATTGATAAACAATTTGTTGGACAATACTCAAACGCAATTACTACAAAATATACAGATTCCAAAATCAATACTGTAATTAAGTAATCGTTTCTTTCGAATGTCAGTTTCCAATTTCCAATCAACAACGGGTAGCTCTATAGGACATACACGAACACATACTTCACAAACAATGCATTTATCAAATTCGAAGTGGATTCGGCCTCGGAAACGTTCCGATATGATCAATTTTTCGTAGGGATATTGAATAGTTACCGGCAAACGATTCGCGTGGGACAAGGTAATCGCGAAACCTTGACCAATGTACCTGGCTAGCTCGTATTGTTTGTTGACCAGAATTCAAGAACTGAGTTAGCATAGGGAACATAGCTGAATAGCTATAAATAATTTAACTTCTTTCTTTCTCTTGTTTAAGACAAGTTGTGAAAATAGACTATTCTTTTACAGTGAAAGAAGTTGGGGCGAAGTTGTTACTAATAGATTAACGAGAGAAAAGAAATAGGTAAAAGAAATTTCCACCCAAGATTTAATAGTTGATCCCTATTCTTAGTCTTGGTAAAGCCCATCTTGTTGCAATAGAAATGAACAATAATAAATAAGTTTTAGATTTAGATAATGTAATAAAGATACCAATTATTGTTCTAAAAACTTGACTTCTTGTATTTATATTTATGTTAAAAAGCCCAGTAACGGGTATATGTGGAATAGAAAGATTCCAACCCCCCAAGTAAAGAACTGTTACAAATAATGAAGAAACTGGTAGATTTAGTAATGAAGAAACTGGTAGATTTAGATACGAAGCAACGTAAAATAAACCAAATTTGATACCCGAATATTCGGTTTGGTAGCCCGCCACCAATTCTTCTTCTGCTTCTGGTAAATCAAAAGGCAATCTCTCACACTCGGCTAGAGAAGAAATTAGAAAAATGATAAACCCTATAGGTTGACGCCACAAATTCCACCCCCCCAAACCATATTTTGACTGCGCTTCAACTATATCAACATCCTTGAATAAAAAGAAAAAAAAGACTTTTTAAAGAAATATCATATAGATATTTTAACCTTTGATTTCGTTCCTATTCTCCTTTCTTATAAAAAGAGGTATTACCAAAAGTAAAAGATTTCTTCGTTCTTGATAGTTATTTACTTAATCGGTGGATAGGAATATACTCTGGATCGAAATCGTGGGGAGTACTTCTTAATCATTTCTACCAACTTAAAGCCCCAAATTTGAATTACTTTTCTATCCTTTCTGGGTAGTTTTCAGAATCTCCATTACTAATCCTTTGTGTATCTTGGTCTTCCTAACCACCCATTCGTCTTTTTAAATCTCTCGTTAGGGTAATATATCTATGGAAATAGATAATAAAACCACATATGGTTGATCTTTTGTCTTACCGAATCGCACGTAGAGATATTGATAATACACATATATTTCATAACTAATTAATTGAGCAGCAGCCCTTAATCCACCTAAAAAGAATATTTATTATTTGATGCATATCCCGACATAAGAAGTCCAACGGGAGCAAGGCTTTAAACGGTAATCCATAAAAAAACCCCAATACTAAGATCGGCTAGAATAAATCGATAACTAAAGGGAATTACTGAATAACTGAGTAAAATGGATATGACTGCTATGGCTGGTCCGATACTAAATAAACGAGTATCTCCTTTAGATCGAAAAAGAGTCTCTTTGAAAAGTAGTTTTGTACCGTCCGCCAGGACTTGCAGAATTCCCAAAGGCCCGGCGTATTCGAGTCCAATATGTTGTTGTATCCCTGCAGAGATTTCTCTTTCTAACCAAACAATTACTAAGACACCTAGTGTGATTCCTAATACAAGCGTAAAAATAGGGCCAAGTATCCATACGATTCCACAGACTTCTTTTAAGGATTCCAAGCTGTAAAAAGAATTGATAGCCTGTATTTCTGTTGTATCGATTATCAGTTCAACGATCAACTTCTCCGCTAATGATATCTATGCTACCTAGCATCGTCATAATATCGGCCAATTTAATTCTTTTAACTAATTGTGGAAGAATTTGCAAGTTGATAAAACCCGGCGGTCGGATTTTCCATCTCCAAGGAAAAACACTCCGATCTCCTATCAGAAAAATACCCAATTCTCCTTTTGGCGCCTCGACTCTTACATAAAGTTCTTGCTTGGACAATTCAAAGGTTGGAGAAGGTTTTTTTTTATAAATCGATATTCAAAATTCAAAACCATTCCATTCAGGGTTCTTTATTCTATTAAAGAGCCGGACTTCTAAAGGGCCCCCCTGGAATTCCTTCCAGAGCCTGTTGGATAATTTTTATAGATTCTGTCATTTCGCTGATTCGTACTAAATACCGAGCTAACGAATCTTCTTCTTTTTGCCATTGAATCTCCCAGTCAAATTCGTCGTAACACTCATAACGATCAACTTTACGAAGATCCCATTGTACTCCGGAAGTTCGTAGCATTGGCCCTGATAAACCCCAATTTAGTGCTTCTTCCGGGTCAATAATGCCTATGCTTTCAACTCGTTCTAAAAAAATAGGATTTCGTGTAATAAGCTTTTGATATTCAGTAACCCTACTTAAAAAAGAATCGCAAAAATCCAAACATTTATCTATCCAGCCATGAGGTAAACCAACAGCAACCCCTCCGATACGAAAATAATTATGCAGCGTGCGCATACCGGTAGCAGCTTCGAATAGGTCATATATCAATTCACGTTCTCGAAAAATATAAAAAAGGGGGTCTGGGCTCCAATATCTGCTAGAAAAGGGCCAAGCCATAATAAATGGGAGGCGATACGACTCAACTCCAACATAATAGCTCTGATATAGCTAGCCCTTTTAGGTACTTGAATATTGCCTAGCCGGTTTACGGTTATTGCTTCTGTAAACATAGTAGCTAAATAATCCCAACGCGTTACATAAGGCAAATATTGTATAATTATTCGATTTTCCGCAATTTTTTCTATCCCTATATGTAAATAACCCAATATTGGTTCATAGTCAATAACATCTTCATCGTCGAGAGTCACAATTAGTCGAAGAACACCGTGCATTGACGGGTCGTGAGGACCCATATTGACTATCATGAGATCTTTTCTTTTAGTTGGTGCAATCATAAGCTTTTCGTGAGTCATTCTTCCATGCATTGTTTAAAGTAAAAATAAGTTCATTAAAATTTAAACGATTAAGCTCAAAGGTATCACTCTTCAAATTAACGAGTTTTTATCTCACGAATATCCAACCCGCGGATTAATTCTTTATAGCGTTCTCTATTTATTTTTGACAAATAGGCCAGCAGCCGTTGACGTTTTCCCAAAATTTTTCGCAAGCCTCTCTGAGATGAAGAGTCTTTTTTGTGCAATTCCAAATGTGAAGTCAGTTTCCTTATCTTAGTGGTAAAATTGAATACTTGAAATTCAACAGACCCTCTGTTTTCTTTTTGAGAAATAACCGAAATGAATGAATTTTTTACCATAAAAAAAATACCCCTCGCTTTTTACAGATATGGATTTTACTGAATCAGTAATAATAATAAGGTCATTAATTTGAATGTGGTATATACAATAATATAATTATAAATTCTTTATGAACTTCTAATTTTCTGAATTCAAATCAATTAATTTAATTTGAAATTAGATTTAGATTAGGAGTCGAAAAGGAGTGGTACATTTTTCCGTCGAATAATTTGAATTTCGACCTAAAATGAAGAAAGTTCCAAAGTCATTTCGAGATCTAATTTAAACATTACTGAAATGTGAGACAAGACAAGCGATCCGTATATTTGTTTGTTTTCATATACCCCGCATACCCTACTATATATTATATGGTATAGCATATATACAAAAAATATATTATCCACAAATTTGTAATCGTGGATACATCTGTATCCTTAACATACCGAAACGACTGCCATTAATCGTATTAAACCAATAACGGTTCATACAAGCTAAATCTTCTAATCGATAATTAGGCCAAAGAAAAAGCTTTAATTTCATTAATTGATTTTTTTCTTTATCAAGATGCTTGTTGTCATGTGAAACCAGGGTGCTGTTTTTTAGGTTCTTTTCGTTACAAAATACTGGATTTCTATCTATATTATTTCTATTCTTTGAATTGAAACAGATTAGAATTCTCAATTTTTTACGACGTTTAAACGATAAAATATTTTCAGGAACAAGCAAATCAAAGCCGTTTTGATCTCTATTTTCGGTTATTCTTTGCTGTGTTGAAATAGATTCACCAAAATGAGTCTTAGGTTCATACCCTTGTTCTTGGTATTTTTTATTAGTTTGGTGTTTACTCTTGTGAATCAACGAAATACCTATGGTTTGATACATAATAAACTGTCCGTTTTTTTTTACAGATAGGCGGGCGGGTTCTATAATCAGTATTCCCTTTTTCATCAATTCTGTAAGAGTTAAATTCTTCTGAATTAGCATTAGATCCAAAAAAATTTCTCTCTTGTGAATCGAGGATATAGTAATTTTTCGTGGATCTACGAGTCTAAGCAGGAGACAATATACTTTGATATTATTGATTATTCTTTGATTTAAAATATCGCCCCATCTCAATTGAAAAAGTAAATAACGTTTCAGTAATAAATTTAGTTCTGCTTCCGTCTTGTTTTTATATTGTTTTTTCTTTTTCCCTTTTTTTGTGTCTGGCCTTATACAATTTTTTTCAATATCTTTTGGTTGTGAGAGAACGGATCCAAGATCTCCTCGACTTATGGGTTCTTTTTCTTTTTGATTTGGATCTTTTTTTTTCGATGCAATCAAAAAACTCCCTTTTTCCTTTTCATTGATCTTTTTATTTTGACTACAATTTTCGTTTCTATTCAAATAGAAAATAAGTAATTTACTTGGTATAAACCAAGGTTTCGTTTTGTATGCACTATAAAGCAATACAAATTCTGGGAAGAACCAAGATTCCAGATTTGATGTGGGCTGCTTTAGGATTTTTTCATTCATTACCATCCAATCAAAAAAACCTTTATGATAATTTGGTGGATTTTTTTCTGTAATTTTAAGACAAGAGGGGTTTTTTTGATTTTTAGTAGAATTATTAGTAAGGATTGGAACATTTTGATTCCTGTTGGTATTGGTCATGGTACAGGCCTCAATATTAACTTTTTGTTTAAGATAAAAACTGAGACTTTTCCAATCAAAATATTTTCTACTGGCCATTTTTTCCATATCCATATATAGAGTATCGACCCTTCCTAGATTATTATTTAGATAATTATGAATAGGGATGTTTCTCGGTATATCCAAAAGGGTCTCTTTAGACGTGTAAGAAATCCCTGGATTCTTATTTCCTTGAAATGGAGATCTATAAAAAAAGCATTCCATTTTATTTTCATAATCAAGAAATTTATATGATAAAAGATCATATCTATAGTCTTTTTTAAAATTCTCATTTTGATTAGATAATGAATATGCTTCAAATTGTTTTTTGGAACCAATTAAGTGGTCTTTTTCCTCCCATTTGCTTACAATTTCCTTTTTAGCTATATGACGCTTATGAAGCGTATTTCGCCACTTTTCTGGTATTAATCTAGACCAATTTATCTCAGATAAATTGTATTGATAACGCCCTCTTAACCAACTTTTCCATCGATTCATTTCATAACTCGGAAGTTTCTTATTCCCCAATTTTGAAGGAACCACTCCTCGCGTTTCAAAAGAATCCTTTATTTCGGGTTTCGGAAAAAAGGGGATTCCTTGATAGTCAAGAACATATCTTAATTTATACGAATTACTAACTTGGATTTGTGATAATTTGTAAAATACATATGCTTGGGATATGTCGGATAAGTTATAAAAACCATGTGAGTTAGTTTTAACATTACTGATATTATCAAGTGATTTTGAAATAAACGTTTTCTTTTTTTTATTAATTATTTCTTGTTTTCTTGAATTATTATAAATGGATTTATCATTCATTTTTTTTATTAATTCAAGAAAAAGTTTTGTATTTTGAATATTAATGCTAGATAAAAAAATATCTGTGTATATTCTTTCAATAAAAAATTTTAAAAAAAGGGGAGATTTACAAATTATTCGAGCATTTATTCTTTTTAATATTTTCCGTTTTTCGGATCTGTTAGCATTATAGTTTGTTTTGTTAGCACTACTAAGATTATTTATTCTTGGAGTTACGTTTTTTTTCTCTTTTGAAATTTTTTCTATTTGATTTAGAATTGTACTTGTTCGATCCGCTAGATTCTTCATTTTTTTTTCTGTAAATGAAGAATTTCTCCAACTTGGAGGTGCAATTTGAATCAGCGATTCGTCAATTATTTGATTGCTTATTAGGGAATCTTTTTCTTCTTTAAATTCTCTTGATTCATATATTTCGGCTTCTTTGAATTGAAATAATAGAATACAATTGACTTTTAAAATTTCTTTTATTTTTTTTTTTATCAAAAGTGTTCTTTTGATAACCCATTTTTTTACTCCTTTTGAAAGTTTTCCAAGTAATTTTGTTTTTCCTTTGAAAACTAGTTTGAAAACTAGTAGGACTCCAAAATACTTCTTTTGAAATTTTTCAATTTTTTCTTTTAATTCCGCAAAAATGGGTTTAAAAAAGGAAAGCCGTTTTCGGGGCGAGCCAAAGGGAAATTCGGTTTCCATTCCCCAAACTGTTAAAAAACAAAAATCGTCTTTTTGTTTTTTCTTTAGATCTTTCTGAAAAGATCCTAGTTTCGATTTGTTCCAAGGTTTCAAACAGAAAGGAAATAAGATTTTTATCTGAATGCCGTCTGTCAACCAATTTTTCGGAAATTCTGTTTCGGATAATGGAACCCCGTTATAAGTACATTTAATATGTACCTCTCTCTCCCATTCATGGAAATCCTCAGACCATTCAGGAAGTTGAAATAGGAGTATACGTCCAATATTTTTCGCAATTATGGATGAAGGTAATAGAATATTTTTTCTAAAAATAGATTGAGTTAATAACATGTAACCTCTTATTATTTGCGCAAGTGGGATGGTATCCCAGGCCTCTGCTATCTCTATTCGCGCGTTCGCTTTTTTTTTTTTCTTTTCTTTTTGTTCTTCTTTTTTTGTTTGTTTCTTTGTATCCTTTAATATTTGAAATGCCCCCAAAAAATTTTTTAAAATTAGTTTAATTAACCCGGACATATCAAAAGACGAAAGGTTTTTTTTTTTTATTCTGTCGAAAAAAAGGGGAGAGTGCACATTTGCTTGAAATAATTCTATTATTACTATTTTACGCCTTTGAGACCGCACA